TCTCATGTGCCTGTCGGGGAGTGAGTGGGCTAAGTAGAGTTGAAGCGCATAGCTAATAAATTTTGTGCATTTATATCTTTATCTTATATATACACACATATATATATATATATATATATACGACATTTCATTTTTTTAATACACTGGGAAACACGTAGGATTTTATTCTATGTGGAAATAAAGGACTTTGTTTAGCACAAATATAAAAATTACACATATATGTATATGCTTGTATACAATAAAATCAAGCAGATGGGAAGCATAAAATCCATAGGTGTAAAGAATCATCAAGTACTTTCTGGTTGGGGGGGGGGTACAGAGGAAAACTAGTGGTTTGGCCTATGGGGGGGGGGTCAAAAACCCATAGGTGTAAAGAATCATCAAGTACTTCTGGTTCCGGGGGGTTACAGAGGAAAACTAGTGGTTTGACCTATGGGGGGGGAGGGGGGGGGTTTGTCAAAAAACCCATAGGTGTAAAGAATCATCAAGTACTTCTGGTTCCGGGGGGTTACAGAGGAAAACTAGTGGTTTGACCTATGGGGGGGGAGGGGGGGGGTTTGTCAAAAAACCCATAGGTGTAAAGAATCATCAAGTACTTCTGGTTCCGGGGGGTTACAGAGGAAAACTAGTGGTTTGACCTATGGGGGGGGAGGGGGGGGGTTTGTCAAAAAACCCATAGGTGTAAAGAATCATCAAGTACTTCTGGTTCCGGGGGGTTACAGAGGAAAACTAGTGGTTTGACCTATGGGGGGGAGGGGGGGGGTTGTCAAAAAACCCATAGGTGTAAAAATTGTTTAGGTAAAAAATGAGCGGCGAGGCGAAAGTTAAAAACGCTCGCGAAAAATTTGAAACCGGGTTTGAGAGATAGGCCCATCGACGGGCTTTAGCGTGTAATCTTAAATTTACTTAATCTGTGAACTCTCGGGGGGAAGGTAAAATAAATTGAAAAATTAAGAGCCGTAAAACTTATTATGTCTAATAAACATTCACTACATGCTAACCTTCTTCTTATGCTAGACAATCACGCTTGCATTAAGTGGGACAGCCTTGTTAATGTGCCATTACCCCACTCTGAGATGCCAGAGGAAAGCTCCTATATATAAAACCATTAATGCGCAACAGTTTCAAGTAAGGCCAGGTTAAGGTCTTTAAGGTACCAGACCTCATAAGGAGGGAGGCTCTTTAGATCTCATTTGGAGACCGATTAAGCTATTAGAGTCCATAGATTCAGTTCCGTCAGATGTTTTCTGAAGCGGGTTTTACTGTCACTCTTGTGTTAGGTCCATTGGAGGTTAAGATCTACCAAGTTGTTAACTCACTGAGGCCGCTTTAAGGTACGATAGTGGGTAGACACTATCTTGATGGTGAGTCTTAAGAGATTAGGAAGGGAATATTTATGATGAGTAAATATTGTATGTGGATTACAAGTTTTATGTATGTAAAGGATAGACCATGGATGGTTATTAATCGAGTTAATTTATAAGTCTTATTCGTATTGACTAGGATTACTGAGGTCCAGTTCAAAATTTAAAATACTTGAGTTAATTGGAATTATTTGGTAAAACATTTTATGCTAGTTAAAAGTTAGTTGAATTTATCATTGATTTTGTTAAGTTATATTAATGGTTAAAGTGGCTGAGATTGTACGATAGAATAGATTGTATGTCTTTTAAGCATTCATTATGTTAGGAAGATACTTGAGTTTAAACTTGTTTAGTTAATATTTGTGTTCTTAATTCAAGGGAAGGCTCGATTGACGAGTATAGTCTTTATTCATTAATAATTATCCCATCTTCGTGAAACGTATGGGATTATGATATAATTAAAAATTTGTTCTTTTTTTAATGTTATTCTTAATATGTGGAATGTTAAAATCCATTGGAAATGATATGCATGGGGAAGTTAGGTGTATGCTCTATTATACATAGTATGTCTTATATGCATTCATAATATGTCCTACGCGTTACTCATAATTGTTTAATAATAGTTCATAAAAATATGAAGATAAATTATTGTTGAAATGTAATAACTGTATTAAATAATGAATGCTCGATAGACATAGGAGTGGGTGTGCAAATTTTTCCTCTCATTTATTAAGGTGTGACAACAACTTCCACTAAGAAGAGGCTTCTATTGAGGTGTGAGAGTTTATTTTCTGTAAGTCCAAGAAGAGGGATGAAGATGATAAAGATGGTGAAGTAGGAGATTGAGGCCAACTGCCCAATTATGATGAATGGGTCTTCTACTGGTTGCCCCCCAATTCAGGTCAGGATAAGAGTGTTGGCAACTAGCGCTCAGAAGAATAGCTTAGCTAGGGGTCGGAATATAAGAGTTCGCTGTTTAGAGGTGTGGAGAAATGGCATAAGGAAGAGGATTATGATAGAAAATAGGAGGGCCAGGACTCCTCCTAATTTATTTGGAATTGAGCGAAGGATAGCGTAGGCAAATAGGAAATATCATTCTGGTTTGATGTGGGGTGGTGTAACAAGAGGGTTGGCTGGGGTAAAGTTGTCTGGGTCGCCTAAGAGGTTGGGGGCGAATGTGGATAGAAGGGCTAAAAAGGCTAGTATAAGTGCAAATCCAAAGATGTCTTTATAGGAGTAGTAAGCATGGAATGGGATTTTGTCAAAATTAGAGTTAAGACCTGTTGGGTTCGAGGACCCTGTTTGGTGAAGAAAGAGGAGGTGAAGCATAGAGGCGCCTGCAATGATAAATGGTAAAATAAAGTGGAATGTGAAGAATCGTGTTAGGGTGGCATTGTCGACTGAAAATCCCCCTCAAATTCATTGAACTAATTCGGTTCCAATATAGGGGGCGGCCGAAAGAAGGTTAGTAATTACGGTGGCCCCTCAAAAAGATATCTGTCCTCATGGGAGGACATAGCCCACAAATGCTGTGGCTATTACCAGGAAGAGAAGAATCACACCAATATTTCAGGTCTCTTTAAATAAATAGGAGCCGTAGTACATTCCTCGTCCAATGTGAAGGTAGATGCAAATAAAGAAAAAGGAGGCGCCGTTTGCATGAAGGTTTCGTAAGAGTCAACCATTGTTTACGTCTCGGCAGATGTGTGCTACGGAAGAGAAAGCTATTGACGTATCAGCGGTATAGTGTATTGCTAAAAATAAACCTGTTGCGATCTGGGCAATTAGGCAGACCCCTAGGAGAGATCCGAAGTTCCACAGTGAAGAGAGGTTAACAGGTGCAGGGAGGTCAATAAATGAGTTGTTAATGATTTTTATTAGGGGATGGGTTTTGCGAAGTACGGGGGCCATTAGTGTTCTTATAGTTGAATTACAACAGCAGTTTTTCAGACTGTGGGTCTAGGTTAAAATCCTTGTAAGAATTATGACTGTTTTATTTGAGTTAGGGTTAATTATTGGATTATTGGCTGTGGCTTCTAATCCGTCTCCTTATTATGCTGCGCTCGGATTAGTGGGCTCAGCTGGGGCTGGGTGTTTGATTTTAATGGATGGTGGTGTTTCTTTTTTGTGTTTAGTCTTATTTTTGGTTTATTTAGGGGGAATAATGGTAGTTTTTGCTTATTCTGCAGCACTAGTAGCTGAACCATATCCGGAGGCTTGAGGGGGAGGTACTGTTTGGTTGTACATTATCGTTTATGTCATATTATTGGGGATTTGGTGAATTATTGGTGGTGTCGGTGATGGGGTGGCTGTGGTGAGTACAGCGGAGGCATATGTTGGGGATTGGTTTGGAGTGGCAACAATGTTTTCTTGGGGTGGTGGAGTGTTAATAGTAGTTGGGTGGGCTTTACTGTTGACATTATTTGTGGTATTGGAGGTAGTTCGGGGCCATTATGGTGGTGTCTTGCGAGCCGTAAGGCAATAAGACATAGAATAGTAGTAAAAACAAAAATAGAGAGATAAATCTTAATAAGCCCTCGTTGGACTTCTTGATTTTTTATAATTGGGGGCAGTTGGAGTTCTGCTAAGCCTTTTGGTCCGACTTTTTCTAATCAGAGGGTGTCAATTAGGTGAGACGAGATGCGCAGGCTTAAGTTTATAGCATAGGATGGGATAAGACGGTGGGTTAGGGTTTGGTAAAAGGAGGTGTTAATCATTTTGGATACATTGGTTTGTTTTGGGGATTTTGTTCAGGAGATACTGGCTAGGTCTAGGGCGATTAGAAAGCCTAGAATAGTTACTGCAATTGCAGTAACTTTTAGGTAGGTTGGTATGGTTATAGTTATAGGTGAGGAAGGAACAATAATTTGGTTTAATAGAAGACCGGCGATGACACTTCCGAAAGCGAGGCGTTTAATTGGGTTAATGATAGTTGGGTTATTTTCATTAATGGAGGAGGTGGGGGAAAAACGTGGGTGTTGTATGGATGCAAAGAAGATAACTCGTAGGCTGTAAACGGCTGTAAATGAGGTGGCAATAATAGTTAATGTTAAGGCCCATGCGTTGACGTTGGAGGTGTTAATTGCCTCAATAATCGCGTCTTTTGAAAAGAAGCCTGCGAGGTACGGAGTCCCCATAAGAGCAAGACTTCCAACTGTAACACATGTTGTTGTGAAAGGAAGAGTTTTTTGTAAACCCCCCATTTTTCGAATGTCTTGTTCGTCATTTAGGTTGTGGATGATAGACCCTGAGCATAAGAATAGTATTGCTTTGAAGAAGGCGTGTGTGCAAATGTGAAAAAATGCTAGGTGGGGCATATTTAAGCCGATTGCTACGACCATTAGGCCTAGTTGGCTTGATGTTGAAAAGGCAATAATTTTTTTAATATCATTTTGGGTGAGGGCACATGTGGCAGCAAATGCAGTTGAGATAGCTCCAAGGCATAAACAAGTTGTTAAAGCTGTTTGATTATCTTTGATTATGGGGTGGATGCGAATGAGTAAAAATACCCCGGCTACTACTATTGTGCTAGAGTGAAGTAGAGCTGATACTGGAGTTGGGCCTTCTATAGCGGAAGCAAGTCATGGATGTAGGCCAAATTGGGCTGATTTGCTGGCAGCTGCAATAATAAAGGCTAGTAAAAGAGGGGTAGAATTATTTAATGAGAAGATGAAATTTAGGTCGATGGAGTCATAGGATGAGATTATTCAAAACATAGCGAATAGAAATCCAATATCTCCGATTCGATTGTAAAGGACCGCCTGGAGTGCGGCTGCTCCGGCGTTGCTTCGTGTAAAATATCAACCAATTAGAAGATATGATATGATTCCTACCCCCTCCCATCCAATAAATAGTGTTAGTAAGTTGCCGGCAGACACTAGGAGTATCATTGCCAGCAAGAAAATAAGAAGGTACTTGAAGAAAAGTTGAATTTTAATATCGTCGTGCATATATCACAGGGAGTATTCAATAATGCTTCACGACACTATCAGAGCAATTGGAATAAAAAGAATAGAGTATTGGTCTAGTTGGATTGCTAGGTTGAATGGAGTTGTTAGGATATTAAATCACTTCCATGAGATTATAATAGATTGGGAGTTTTCATTAACCATTAAAATGGCCGGAATTGCTGAGATAAAAAAGGCTGTTTTAATAGCAGTTTTTGTTTTAAAGTGAAAGTCTATTGAATTTGGCTTAAATAATGGAATAATAAGAGATAGCATGCTAATTAGGTACGCTGTTAGGGCAACTATTGGAAAATTCATGGCAAATACTCAAGGTGTTACCTGAGGTAAAAGCGGGGGCGAGCTTGCTATGGAATTGAACCATAGTGGCGAGTAATTAGCAGTTCTCGTTTACCCAGTCAGGCTCGGTGAACAGGGGATTATTAGTCCCCCTCTCTAGAATCACAAGCTAGAATTTTTTATAAACTATGTTCACTTAGTACATTAGGGAGGGTTTTAGCATAAGAAGGAGGGCAGGTAGGATATGGAGGGCAAGGAGGATGTGTTCTCGGGTCTGCATGGGTGCAAAAGAGTTTAAGTGAGATGGGAGATGTTCCCGTTGTGAAGCTCAAAATATGTATAATGAGTAGGCGGTTGTAAAAATAATTCCCAGTCCTGTCAAAATGAGTGTCATATTAGATCATTGGAATAGTGATGTTAAAATTGATATTTCTCCAATAAAGTTAGGGGAGGGTGGAAGAGCAAGATTTATGAGGGCGGCTATTAGTCATCAAGCTGCTGCTAAAGGAAAGACGATCTGAGTTCCCTGCAATAAGATTAAGGTGCGAGTGTTGGTTCGCTCATATGAAGTGTTTGCCAGACAGAAGAGGGCCGAGGAGACAAGGCCGTGGGAGATTATTAAAATCATTGAGCCAGTGATGCTTCACTCTGTTTTAATCAAGGACGCAGCAATTACTAGGCCTATGTGACTAACTGATGAGAAAGCGATTAAGGATTTCAAGTCTGTTTGTCGAGAGCAGAGGATGGCCGAGAGAAGAACGCCGAATAACGAAAATACAACAAGTGGTTTGGCTAGGGGCAGGAAGGAGTCATTAATAAAAATGTTCATTCGTAAGATTCCATAGCCCCCTAGCTTCAGAAGGGTTCCTGCTAAAATTATTGATCCTGCAATAGGGGCTTCAACATGTGCTTTAGGGAGTCAGAGATGGACGCCGTAGAGGGGTATTTTCACTAAAAAGGCGATGAGGCAGGCAGCTCATCAGGCTGATGAGCAAGCGGAGAGGTTATCATCTATAAAGAGGGATTTTACTAGAGAGATTGATATAGTTCCAAAAGCTTCGTGAAAGTATAAGAGGGCGGTGAGAAGGGCTATAGAGCCAAATAGGGTATAGAAAATTAAGTAAGTTCCGGCTATTAGACGTTCTTTTTGGGCGCCTCATCGGGTAATAATAATTAAGGTTGGAATTATTGTAGCTTCAAATATAATAAAAAATAAAATTATATTATCTGCTAGAAATGCTAGTAGAGTTGTAATCTGAAGTATAATGATGGTGAAGATGTATGTTCGTTGTCGTGGGATTGGTTCTTTAGAAAGTTTGCTTTGGCTAGCAAGAAGAGTCGGGGCTGTAAGTCAGCATGTGAGGACCAAGAGTGGTGATGAAATTTCGTCAACAGTAAAGTAGTTACTCAAGAGTGGGTTAACCCCTTGTGTTATTAATCAGGCGGTTGATATGGCAGCAATAATTAAGGACTGGGTTGTGATGATTTCTCACAACCGCTTTGAAGGAGCCAATCAGGTTGAGATGAGGAGAGTGGCCAGAGGAATAGAAATTGTTAGCATTGTAGTAGGTTAAGGGTATTTAAGTTGTCTGAGCCATGGGATCGGGCAGTAGCAATCATGAGGGAGAGTCCAAGTCCTGCTTCACATGCAGATATCGTAAGTATAACAATAGGGTATATCAGTGGGGTAATTAAGGTAAATTTTAGTGCTCATAGACTTAAGCCGATGAAAATTGAGAGTATTATTCCCTCTAGGCATAGTAAGGCTGATAGTAAATGCGCTCGGTGAAATGATAAGCCAATAAGGCTAAGCATAAATGTGGAGGAGAGTAATCAGGATTCGTTTGTTATCATAAAGGTGTTATGGAGTTAAACCATAATTTGCTGAGCCGAAATCAGCTGTCTTTTTTAGACTAAAACCTTATTCGGCCCATTCTAGGCCTCCTTGGAGTCATTCGTAGATAAAGCCCAGGGTTAGTAGAATAAGAATAATTGATGCTCAAAAAATAGATAGTATAGGGTGGGGCAGTTGTGCTGCTCAGGGGGTGGGGAGAAGGAGGGCGATTTCTAAGTCAAACAGTAGAAAAAGGATAGCCACAAGGAAAAATCGTATAGAATACGGGAGTCGAGCGGACCCGAGGGGGTCGAAGCCGCACTCGTACGGCGAAAGTTTTTCTGAGTCTGAGTTTATTGTTGGTAGTCAAAAGCTAACAGTGGCTAAAATTAAGACAATTACCAAGGTGAGAAGAATAAATAGGGGCATTATTTTCTCCTGGGGTTTAACCAAGGCTTAATGATTGGAAGTCATTAGTACTAATTATACTAAGAAAATATGAGCCTCATCAATAAATTGAGACATATAAGAAAAGTCAAACTACATCAACAAAGTGTCAATATCATGCAGCCGCTTCAAATCCGAAGTGGTGTTGGGCAGTAAAATGAAAGTTGACTTGTCGAAGGAGGCAAGTTAATAAGAATAAGGAGCCGATAATCACATGGAGACCATGAAATCCTGTGGCTACAAAAAATGTTGACCCGTAGATTCCGTCTGCGATTGTGAAGGGGGCCTCGTAGTACTCTATGGCTTGTAGGGCTGTGAAATAGAGCCCTAGAATGATGGTTAAGGTTAGTGATTGAATTGCTTCTTTACGGTTTCCTTGTATGATGCTGTGGTGGGCTCAGGTAACAGTTACCCCGGAAGCTAGGAGGACAGCTGTATTTAGGAGAGGAACCTCAAATGGGTTTAATGGAGAAATTCCAGCTGGGGGTCAGCATTCCCCTACTTCAAATGTGGGGGCTAAGCTAGCATTATAAAATGCTCAGAAAAATCCGACGAAAAAGAAGACTTCAGAGGTGATAAATAAAATTATGCCATAACGGAGTCCTTTTTGAACAGGGATGGTATGATGTCCTTGGAATGTGCCCTCTCGTACAACGTCTCGTCATCACTGGTATATAGTTAGAAGCATAAGTGTGAGTCCAAGGGCTAAAATTCAAGTTGATCCGTAATGGAATCATATAGCTAGGCCGGTGGTTAGTATAAAAGCGGCTGTTGCTCCTGTAAGTGGTCATGGGCTGGGGTCTACTATGTGGAAAGCATGTGCTTGGTGTGCCATTAGGTATTTTCTTGAAGGTATAGGCTTAGGAGAAGAACAAATACATATGCTTGAATTATTGCAACTGCAATTTCTAGTACTGTAAGAAGAAGAAGAGTGGCGAAGGTAAGTGATGAAACAATTGGGTTTGAAAATAGTAGGGCTATTGTGGCGGTTGAGATAAGTTGAATTAGCAGATGACCTGCTGTTAAATTAGCAGTAAGTCGAACTCCTAATGCTAAAGGTCGAATAAAGAGGCTAATTGTCTCGATAATAATTAAGATAGGAATCAGCGGGGTAGGTGTTCCCTCAGGTAGGAAGTGGCCTAGAGATGCTGTGAGTTGATTTCGAAATCCAATAGCTACAGTGGCCAATCATAATGGAATTGCTAGTCCGAGATTAAGTGAGAGTTGTGTGGTGGGGGTGAAAGTGTAAGGAAGAAGGCCTAAAAGGTTTATTCCTAGAAGAAAAATCATTAGCGATGTGAGAATAAGTGCTCACTTATGTCCGGGGGTGTTTAGTGGGAGAAAAATTTGTTTGGTAAAAGTTTTAACAAATCACGTTTGGATTGTTACCAGACGATTAGTAGTTCATCGATTACACGGTGTCGGAAATAAAAGTCATGGAACTAGAAAGGCAATGAGAATGAGTGGGACACCAAAGAATGTTGGTGAGGCAAATTGGCTAAACAGATTTATGGTCACGGTCAGAATCATGATTTATTAAGACCTTTAAAAGACTTAGGTGCTGGGTCATTTAAGTGAATATACTTAGGGGTTTTTATGGGTGAGAGCAAGATAAATGTTGATCAAGCAGCAAATAAAATAAAGAATCATGGGGCTGGGTCTAGCTGTGGCATGTCATTAAGGGTGGTTGGAAGTCACCTTTCTACAGCTTAAAAGGCTGTCGCTTTGTCCTATAGCTTCTCAATGAGGCGTCTACTGAAGCAGAAGATCAGTTTAAAAATTCTTTAATGGGTAGAGATTCAACAACGATTGGTATAAAGCTATGGTTGGCTCCGCAGATCTCAGAGCATTGTCCGTAGTACACACCAGGGCGTGAAATAATAAAGGAGGTTTGGTTTAGTCGTCCTGGGATAGCGTCTAATTTTACCCCTAAAGAGGGAACGGCTCATGAGTGTAGAACATCTTCGGCTGTGATCAGGGTTCGAGTGGTTATTCCCACGGGGGTGGTCATTCGGTTATCAACTTCTAGAAGGCGGAATTGACCCGGAAGAAGGTCTTTAGTGGGGACTATATAGGAGTCAAAGCTTAGGTCATTAAAGTCTGAGTATTCGTAGCTTCAGTATCATTGGTGGCCAATGGCTTTAACCGTAACGTCTGGGTTGCTAACTTCGTCTATAAGATAAAGAATACGAAGCGATGGGAGAGCAATGACAATTAAGATAATTGCTGGCATGATTGTTCACACTATTTCAATCTCCTGGGCATCGATTGTGTTTGTGTTGGAGAGTTTAGTGCTTATAAGGGTGGAAATAATGTATAGGACAAGGGTGCTAATCAAAAATACTGCTATTAATGTATGGTCGTGAAAATGTAAAAGCTCTTCCATGATTGGAGATGCTGCATCTTGGAATCCTAGTTGAAGTGGGTGTGCCATTAAAGGAATACAGGGTTTTAACTTGTAATTTTGCCTTGACAAGGCAGTGTTATGATTTAACTAATTCCTCTAAGAAAGTGACAGAGTGGTTATGTACCTGGCTTGAAACCAGTGGATGGGGGTTCGATTCCCTCCTTTCTCGATTTAATTAGTTTGAGAAAAAGAAGCTTCTTCAAATGTGTGATGAAGAGGGGGAAACCCATAAAGTCATTCCACGTTAGTTGATGTTATGCTCGAAGAAAGGAGCAGACGTTTAGATGAAAAGGCTTCTCAGATAATGAATATTATAATAATTACGGCTACTAGGGAGATTAGAGAGCCGATGGATGAAACGGTGTTTCATAACGTATATGCATCAGGATAATCTGAGTATCGTCGTGGCATTCCCGCTAATCCAAGGAAATGTTGAGGGAAGAAGGTTAAATTTACCCCCGTGAACATTACCCCAAAATGGATTTTAGCTCAGGTTTCATGAAGGGTGTAGCCTGTGAAGAGAGAAAATCAGTGAACAAAGCCGGCTATAATAGCGAATACGGCTCCTATAGATAAAACATAGTGGAAATGGGCAACAACATAATAGGTATCGTGTAGAACAATATCCAGAGATGAATTTGCTAGAACAATGCCAGTCAACCCTCCCACCGTGAATAAGAAAATAAATCCTAGGGCTCATAGTATGGGGGCGTCTCATTTAATAACTCCGCCGTGTATTGTAGCTAGCCAGCTAAAAACTTTAACCCCAGTAGGGATGGCAATGATTATTGTTGCTGATGTAAAGTAGGCACGGGTATCGACATTGAGGTCTGTTGTAAACATGTGGTGTGCTCAGACAATAAACCCTAGTAGACCAATTGACATTATTGCTCAAACCATCCCCATATAACCAAATGGCTCCTTTTTACTTGAGTAGAATGTGACTACGTGCGAGATGATTCCAAAACCGGGAAGGATAAGAATATATACTTCAGGATGCCCAAAGAACCAAAATAGGTGTTGGTAGAGGATTGGGTCACCCCCGCCAGCAGGGTCAAAAAATGTTGTGTTTAAGTTTCGATCGGTCAGAAGTATAGTAATACCTGCTGCAAGAACTGGTAGGGAAAGGAGGAGAAGGACAGCAGTAATTAACACGGATCACACGAACAAGGGGGTTTGATACTGGGTTATGGAAGGGGGTTTCATGTTTAGGGTTGTGGTAATAAAGTTAATTGCCCCAAGAATAGATGATACGCCTGCGAGATGGAGGGAGAAGATAGTTAAATCAACTGACGGTCCTGCGTGGGCAAGATTACCAGCTAAGGGGGGATAAACGGTTCAACCGGTACCAGCCCCAGCTTCCACCCCGGCGGAGGCCAGAAGTAGAAGAAATGAGGGTGGAAGAAGTCAAAAACTTATATTATTTATTCGGGGAAAGGCCATATCAGGGGCCCCAATCATTAGTGGCACAAGTCAATTACCGAAGCCACCGATGAGAATGGGTATAACTATAAAGAAAATTATCACAAAAGCATGGGCAGTGACAATAACATTATAAATTTGATCGTCGCCTAAGAGGGAGCCTGGTTGACTTAACTCAGCTCGAATAAGGAGGCTAAGTGCAGTTCCTACCATCCCTGCTCAAGCACCAAAGATTAAGTACAGAGTACCGATATCCTTGTGATTTGTTGAAAATAGTCAGCGGGTGATTATCACGGGTAAGATGGCCGAGGGTGAGGCGGTGGCTGGTAGTTCCACCAAGGGAGGTTAAATTCTTCTTTTTATCAGGTCCGGGGGTGTCACACGCCAGATTGCAAATCTGGAGACGCAGAAGGGATTCTGCCGGGGCTTCTCCCGTTTTTTAAACCGGGAGAAGTAGAATGAAGCTCGCTGGGTTGAGCGTTTAGCTGTTAACTAAAATTTTGCGGGATCGAGGCCCGCCTTTCTAGAAGGCTTTAGCTTAATTAAAGTGTCTGATTTGCATTCAGAAGATGTGGGTTAATGTCCTGCAAGTCTTACAGAAACTAGAAGATTTTAACTTCTACTTAGGGCTTTGAAGGCTCTTGGTCTAGGTTATCCTAAGTTTCTAAATTATGGCTACAATAGTGGGGGTGGCGGGTAGGAGGAGGAGGGATAAAATTATAAGTGCAGCTAGAATGTTTTGGGGGGGATTAAATCATAATGAGGGTGATGAGGATAAGCTTGGTGCTAAGGTTATGGTTATGGAGTATGTTAGACGTAGGTAGAAGAATAGGCTAAGAAGGGTTGATAATAGAATTACTAGGGCATATATGACTATATCTTGTTTAATCATTTCTTGGGCAATAAGTCATTTTGGTAAAAACCCTGTCAGTGGAGGTAGGCCGCTTAATGATAGGAGGGAGAGCATTGAGAGTGCTGTGAGGGCTGGAGTTTTAGATCAAGTGGTTGATAATTCATACATATTTTTTGTATTTAAGGATATGAAGGTTAAAAAAAGTGTTGATGTTATTAAGATATAAAGAAAGAAGTTTAGAAGTGTTAGTTGGGGGAAAATTTTTAGGATCGCCACTATCCAACCTAAGTGGGCAACAGAGGAGAAGGCTAGAATTTTTCGGATTTGGGTTTGGTTAATGCCACCCCAGCCTCCAATGATAGCTGATAGGAGGCCAAGAAAAAGTATTAGATTAAGATTAACTGATTGTGAGAGCTGAAGGAGGAGAGTTATCGGGGCTAATTTTTGTCATGTAGAGAGGATAAGTCCTGTTTGGAGTGTAGACCCTTGAAGTACTTCTGGCAGTCAAAAGTGGAATGGGGCGATTCCTAGTTTTATTGCAATGGCAATAGATAAGAGGGTAGCTGAAACAGGGTGGGTAGGCGTGTTAATAGCTCACTCCCCTAGAGTGTATGCGTTGAGGATGCTAGAAAATAAAATAAGGGCTGATGCTGCAGCTTGTGTTAGAAAATATTTTGTTGCGGCTTCAATAGCTCGAGGGTGTGGGGTTTTAGTAATTATTGGGATAATCGCTAGTGTATTGATTTCGAGGCCAATTCATGCTAGAATTCAGTGATAGCTCGATAGCGTTAAAATAGTGCCTAGAGCAAGGCTTGAGACAATTATTGATAGGGCATAAGGGTTAATTAGTAAAGGAGGGGGTTTAACCAACATGTTTGGGGTATGGGCCCAAAAGCTTGTTTAGCTGACTTTACTAGAAAGTGGTAAAATGGAATTACAGAGAGTTTTGATCTCTCAGTTATAGGTTCAATTCCTATCTTTCTAAGGAAACGAGGAGGTTTGAACTCCTATGGTTCTCCCTATCAAGGAGGTCCTTAGCTTTCAGGCACGTTTCCATGAAATTGGTGGGGTGAGTAAGAGTGAAATTGGAAATGAAATATACCAGATTGTTAGTGCTAGCGTAAGAGGAAGGAAGTTTTTTCAGACTAGGTGCATTAATTGATCGTAGCGAAATCGAGGGTAGGAGGCTCGTACTCAGAGGAAGATCATAGAAAGAATAGCTGATTTAAATATCAGAGATGTAGTGGTGAATGACAGAAAAAAAAGGGTGGAAGATCCTAGAAAAATAACGGCAGAGATTGTGTTTATTATAAGAATGTTGGCGTACTCGGCAAGAAAAAATAAGGCAAATGGTCCCCCTGCATATTCTACATTGAAGCCAGATACTAGCTCTGACTCCCCTTCTGTTAAATCAAATGGGGCTCGGTTCGTTTCTGCCAGGGTTGAAATATATCATATTATAGCTAGGGGTCAGGTTGGAATAATTAATCACAAAGGCTCTTGGGTAATATTAAAGTTTTGAAATGAGAAGTTTCCGGATAAAAGAATGGTGCAGAGAAGAATAAGGGCCAAAGTAACTTCGTATGAAATTGTTTGTGCTACTGCTCGTAGAGCCCCGATTAGAGCGTACTTAGAATTTGAAGCTCAGCCCGAGCCTAGAATTGAGTATACGGTGAGGCTTGAGAGTGCCAGAACAAATATTACTCCCAGGTTCATGTCAGATAAAGAAATTGGCATGGGAATAGGGGTTCAGATAATTATTGCTAGGGATAGGGCTATTATTGGGGCTAATAAGAATAATGTTTGGGATGAGGTGGATGGCCGAATGGGTTCCTTAGTAAAGAGTTTAACCCCGTCTGCAATAGGTTGGAGAAGTCCCATTGGTCCAACAATATTAGGTCCTTTCCGGTGTTGTATATATCCTAGTACTTTTCGTTCAATTAGGGTAAGGAAAGCAACTGCCAGAAGAATTGGTGCAATATAACAAAGTGTAGAAATAATTAAAAATGGGTTCAAAGTTAATGAGAAGATTTGAACTTCTATAGAAAGGGTTTAGGTCTTTTGCAATACCAGATTTTGCTACATTAACGGCTCTTGTCTAGAGCAGGTTTATAGGCTACAATGTTATTAAGTTTGTGTCATAACTTGGTAGCGGTGGCTTGTATAAATATTGGCCACGTTTCTTCGGTCCTTTCGTACTAGAAGAAACTCAGGTATAGATAGAAACTGACCTGGATTACTCCGGTCTGAACTCAGATCACGTAGGGTTTTAATCGTTGAACAAACGAACCTTTAGTAGCGGCTGCACCACTGGGAAACCCTGATCCAACATCGAGGTCGTAAACCCACTTGTCGATAGGAGCTCTTGAAGTGGATTGCGCTGTTATCCCTAGGGTAACTTGGTTCGTTGTTCAAGTGTATTGGGTCAATGGATGTCAATATGTTGGTGCTTAGAGTTGTAGTTCTTAGCTTAGAAAATGGTTCTTTCAACATGGAGGTTGTGTTATGCTCCGCGGTCACCCCAACCAAAAACTTATAGTCATGTTGCTCAGAGAATTGAAGATTCTGAAATTTTAATGGTATGTGGCAAGTGCTATGTTGTTTAAAGCTCCATAGGGTCTTCTCGTCTTATAGTTTTATCCCCGCTTCTTCACGGGGAGATTAGTTTCACTGATTAGAAAGAGGAGACAGTATAACCTTCGTGGTGCCATTCATACTAGTCCACATTTAAAGAACAAGTGATTACGCTACCTTCGCACGGTTAGGATACCGCGGCCGTTGAACAGAGTCACTGGGCAGGCTGGACCTCTTATAAAATTCAAGAGGCGATGTTTTTGGTAAACAGGCGAGGTTAATATTTGCCGAGTTCCTTCTCTTTCTTTTAATCTTTCTTTAAATGCTCTTGTGTTAGGTTAACATAGGTGGAAGTAGAGTTTTCTTGGTTGGTTACTACTTTAGATTCATGGATGTTAAGTATCAGTGGTTTGTCCCTTCTGATGTACACTTACATTTAAGAGAAGAGTCCTCTTCTTGTTACTAGTTTTAACATAAAATTTTCTATAGTTTTATAGAATTACTCAGTATTGATTGGGGATTAAGATAAAAATCTGGCGATTAAGCGTGAGAACAATTAAGCTTTGACGCAATTTTAAAGATGGCTGCTTTTAGGCCCACTTGGTTGTATATAAGGCTTATCTTATCCGCTAGTTTAGGTTGTATCCTTTTTCAAATAGGCTGTACCTTATTTGAATTACGCTAAAACCCAGCTTATGTTTTAGTAGACTAAAGTATGTAATGGGGGGTTTTAGGTTGGACTTAGATCCATTTCTTGAGTAACCAGCTATCTCTAAGTTCGTTAGGTCTGTCACCGCTACTTGAGGGTCATCCCACTCTTTTGCTACAGAGACGGGTTCGCTCTCTCAGCTGCCCTGAAGTAGCTCACTTAGTTTCGGGAGGTCAAACTTAAATACGTTTCGCTTGATTAGACTAGTTAAACCATGATGCAAAAGGTACAAGAGGTAGTCTTTACTTTTTATTGCTTGAAAGTATTTCATTAGATATTTCACCCTTCCCTTGCGGTACTATTGTTATAGCTCCAATAAGTTTTTCAATCTCCTTTACTAGAAAGTTAAAATGGTTTATCAAAAGGGTGTAAATTGATTTGGTAGAATTCATGTTTGTTGGGCTAGGTTTTTAGCTCGGAATGGTCAGGTTTTCACAGACATTTTCTCGGTGTAAGCGAGATGCTTTTATTAAGCTACACTACGTTTCCAAGCACACCTTCCGGTATACTTACCATGTTACGACTTGCCTCTTCTGTTATGCTTAAACTTGTTAAAAACTTTATTTATGCTTTGAAGAGGGTGACGGGCGGTGTGTACACACCCCAGTGCCGGGTTAAAATGAACATGCTGATTTCTTTTTACTGCTAAATCCGCCTTCTAACTAGGTTTCATAAGTAGTTTTTCGTTTCTTCTAAAATAGAAAGTGTAGCCCATCTCTTCCCACTTCATTTGCTGCACCTTGACCTGACGTGTTGGTGAAATAACATTGGGCTCACTAATTTACGCTCACGTGGTAAGCTGACGACGGAGGTATACAGGCTGATTAACTAGAAGTGGTGAGGTTAAACGTGGATTATCGATTATAGGACAGGCTCCTCTAGGGGGATATGGGGTACCGTCAAGTCCTTTGGGTTTTAAGCTTAGCTCGTAGTTCCCGGGCGATTTGGATGTAAATAAAAGTTTACGGCTGGGCATAGTGGGGTATCTAATCCCAGTTTGTTTCCCAGCTGTCGTGAAGTCAAGTTGATTTAGTTAGAGTAACTTTCGTTTTTGGGTTTCTTGATAAACAGGCGTGTCACAGCTTAGTTTCAGTTTAACTCTATTAATAGATAACTTTAATCACGCTTTACGCCGGAGGGGGTCAATTTGAGCCACATGGTGTAACCGCGGCGGCTGGCACCAGATTAGCCGGCTCTATCTTACTTTAACTGAGTCAAGCTTTCGCTAATGCTCAATGTTAATCACTGCTGAATTCCCTTGTGGGTGTGGCATAGCTAGGTGTCTTGGGCAGATTTTCGCGCCTGATACCAGCTCCTTGTCCCTAGGGGGGAAATTAAAGGGCGTTTTCACAGGGGGGCGGATACTTGCATGTGTATATTAAGTAATAACTGACTTCAAGGCTAGGACCAAACCTTTGTGTTTAAAGGACTTTTTAGGGTCCATCTTAGCATTTTCAGTGCTATGCTTTGTTTAAGCTATTTAAACAGGATATAATTTAAATAGAATGCTAGCTTTGGGGGTTAGCTGTGGGAGTTAAATTCTCTCTGTCCTGAGCCTCAGGAAGGTTTTATTCTTCATTCTTTGGTTTACAAGACCAATGCTTTAAAAGTTAAGCTACTGAAGCAGCTTTTACTTGGATTTGCACCAAGAGATGCTGGAGCCTAAGACCAGGGGAAGACTGTTTTCCTTTAAAAGC